AGTATCCTTGAGAAAGCATAGGATCTTATGAAAAGAATTACAACACACTACTATAAGATGCTCTATTTTTACATAGAAATGTGTTCGCTCAAGAACGACTCCAGAGGATGTTGATCGTAAATAAGAAGACTGTTTACGAATAAATAGGAATAAATATTCGCATTCATATACATAAGAATTATATAGGAACCAAAGGAATTTTTTCTTTCTTTTTGAAAAGGCGTAAATGAATTTCTTTGAAGTAACGAGACTATTCAAATTATGATATTCGTGGAAAAGAAATCGCAATAAATGCAAAGAAGGAACATCCTTGATCCAGCATTGAAGTACTTGAACCAAGATTTCCAGATGTATGGGATGAGGTATTAGTAGATCTGACACATAATTCAAATGTAAAAATTTGTCCTCTAAAAAGGGAAATATTGAATGAATAGATCGTAAATTCTGACATTTTAGTATTTTTTTTTCTTCAGAAGATTCAGAAAAAGATACTAATTGCGACGAGAATGGAATTTCCAGAATGACTCCAAAACCTTCTGATACCATTTGAGAAGAAAAATGAGAAGAAAAAAAATTCTTGTACTCCCAAAATTCTTTTTTGTTAGAATCATTAAACGAAGAAATAAAAAAATTCTGTTGATACATTTGAGTAATTAAACGTTTCACAAGTACTAAACTAGATTTATTGTCATAACCAATAATTTCCACGGGTTCGTAAAAAATCAAACTATTGAAGTTATGATCATGAGCAAGTGAGTAAATATACTCCTGAAAGAGTAGCGGATATAGGAAGTTTTGTTGCCGAAATCCATCTTTTTTTAATTTAAATATCCTTAAAATTTTTCCATTTACGTACATTTATACTGATGAAAACAAAAAAGGGAGTCGCTTCTTGTGTTATTGTTATTAAATGATAACATAGTGCAATATGGTCAGAACGGCGTATGTGTATTGTATATTATACGTAGTATATTCTTTAGACTTTTATACTATACTAGAACTATAAATAACACTGTAGTATATTAGTGTATTATTAGTATATACAGTAATATACAGTATTACACTACAATAATACAATTACATTACATTTTTTTTTTAGATATCCTTTATTATAAAATTATATACTTTATTATTATATATACTTTATTATTATTATATTTATATATTATAATTATATTTATATATTATTTATATATTCTATTTATTATATTTTATATTATTTATATATTTATTATATTTATATTTTATTTATTTTAAGATATCTTTTATATTATTTTTATATTATATTATTATATAATTTTATATAATTAATAATTATATGTATATATACATATTTATTATATATTTATTATATATACATACTGTTATATTTATATTGATTGTGATGTAAATAACGTAATGGTAAAAAGATTATATAGATTATATAAAAGTTAAGAACAAATAAAGAATATATACCCCGGAGACAGAGAGCCCAATCAACAGATCTTTTTTCTTTCCCTTTCTATACAATCGGATTTATTGTTAATATAACTAGAATAACAATAAAAGAAATAAAGAAAATCTAAAATAACAAGAAGAAAAATAAGGAAAAGGTATAAAATCTTTTATTTTCGCAACCCGATCGCTCTTTTGACCTTGGAATAAATTTTTTTTATCAGTATACTATTTCTTAGTACACATCTGTCTTAAATTTCAAATAAAGAATAATTAGGATTCATGAAAAAAAAAGAATCAATGGTCCACTCACAATTAACAAGAGAACCTTTTCCCGCATCAGGCACTAATCTATTTTTAACGTCTAATTAGATCGGGTCTTCATTCAAATTAATTCAAATTAAGAAGATAAGCTCGTTACTTTTTCGTCTTACTCGAATTGGAGCCATAAGGCTCTATCCATTTATTCACTAGACCCAACTAGAATTCTTATGTTATATTATGAGTATTAAATTTTTTTATGATTATTTTATTTATTAAAATTATATTTCATATTTAACGACATGCTCTTTTTTCCATTCATTACCTTTCAGGATCAGTCGCGTTCTTATAAACTCTACCAATAGTCTTGATGAATTCCTTCCTTCATCCAAATGTGTAAAAGATCATAGTCGCACTTAAAAGCCGAGTACTCTACCGTTGAGTTAGCAACCCGGATCTATATGATGTGTAGATATGATCAAAATAAAATAATAAAAAAAAATCAATGGAATTGAACTGCACAACTACATCAAAACATGGAACTAGGAAGAAAACAAATCTAAACAACAAAATATCAATAGGATCCGGTTCAAAAAACAAGAGATTCAAAATAGAATTGGCAAATTGACAAACCACCAAAATTTTTCCAATTTTTTATTTAGTTAAAATCCATTTTGTATTAAAGTATAAAATACGGAAGAGGAAATCCAGCAAACCCATCCATTTTAATAAAATGAAGGAAAATGCTAATAGGGAGTGGAGATAAAAAGATCTATTTATCTACGAGATAATTATATCTGTTCGATACGCCATTGTCAATATGAATGGACTTTTTATAAAAAAAAAATATTAATATTTAATAAATTAAATAAATAAAAATAAAATATAAATATTAATATTAGTAATATAATTAATATTAATATAATAATTAATATAATTAAATATAATATTGTATTGGATATTATTAGATATTGGATTAGCACAACACAAATGATAAATAAGAGATTTGAGCGTAAAAAATAAGGTAGATATAAAATATAGAAAACAAAATAAAAATATCAGGTTTCCTTAATCAAAAAATAAATAAAAATAAATAAAGGTACAATACAAATACAAGAAGAAAGATTACCCCCCCCTGTTGGGGGGGGTTCCACAACAAGAAAAAAAGAAATAAAATAAACTAAATTAAGTAAGAATAAGATAAGATAGAACAAGAAAAGAACAAACTTTGAATAAAGAATTACACAAGGATAGGTACTAGCTTTTTCTATTCATGACTTTTATTCTGATCAAAATAAACTCGAAATTCTTTATTTAAAGAGTTCTGCCTTCCTTAAAATATTATGAACAGTTCCTGTGGGTTGAGCACCCTTTTCAAGGAAATATAGAATAGCAGGAACATTTAAATAAGTTTGATTATTTATCGGATCATAAAAACCCACTTTTCGAAGATCTCTTCCTTCTCTTCGGGATCGAACATCAATTGCAACGATTCGATAGATGGCTCATTGGGATAGATGTAGATAAAGGATGCCCCCCCTAGAAACGTATAGGAGGTTTTCGCCTCATACGGCTCAAGAAAAGATGATTCTAAATTCGATAATTCTATTCTATATACTATATATTCTATAATTATACTATATAATTATACTATCTATAATTATACTATTTATACTATATTATATCTTTAACAGAAAAAAAAATCTCAGTCGTACTCCTAACTCAAGTTGGATAGTTTTAAAAGAGTTCGAAAGGAAATCTTTATAATTTATTGAGCTGTCTCTAACTTCTTTTTTTGTCTCCTTTAGGATCTATTTTTTTTTTTTGCTCATTCTGATCCAATTGTTGAGACAAGTGAAAATAGTATTTACTTGTTCCGGAATTCGTTGTCTTTGCTTTACGATTTGTGAAATCTTTGGGTTTAGACATTACTTTGGTGATCCTTACTCCTTTTCAAAAAGGCAGCAACATACCTTTTGTTTTTTATATGGAAAAAAGAACAATCATACGAAAGATTGATTTCTTTGTGATACACTTTTGATCAAAACAGTTTTAAAATTTAGAAAAATTTGACTTTTTTTTTTTTATTTCAAACTTGTTAAAATTTGAACCTCTCCATTTATATATTCTATTGATGATCTATTTACTAATGATCTATTTACAAAGTTGGTCTAACTTATTGATTGTCACTAACCCTAGATTATTCTCCCGATAAATAAATCAATCGTTTTTACTCGAGCTCCACCATATGCTATACCATTAGTCTTTTTATTTACCAACCTAAGGCAAATGAAATTAGGTTCCTAGCAGGACAAACTATGTCGAGACAAGAGCATCTTCATTCCTATAGAAAATGATGGATGGCAAAATCCACAGCCAATCATGTCCTTCAAGTCGCACGTTGCTTTCTACCACATCGTTTCAAACGAAGTTTTACCATAACATCCCTCTCCCTTGATTTTTATTTTGAAGCGTATGCAATTGATTCAATATGGAATCATGAATAGTCATTGGCTGAACCGATATATAATAATTCACACTTACCTATCCATAGATAGGTAAGTTTTTGTCCGAAAAGGATTTCACTTAAATTAACCCCATATTTTCTTATATGAAGAAAATCACATGAAAAAAAAAATCTTTTATTTTTACTTTTATTCAAATGAAAAAGAAATCCCCATGAATGGCTAAAGATTTTCAGCTACTTAAACTAATTATAAAAACTATAACTATAGTAACTTTATACTAAACTAAATATTTCATTTCAATATTCAATAAAAAATATTAAATTAAATATTATATTATTAAATATTTTCATATTTTTGGAATGAAAAGAAAGATATGATTCTAAGAATCATTATGAAATTTCAGAATAAAGGATTGGATCACATTGTATCCAACGTTAAACAAAAAAATTTTTAATTCCTTAATTTGAATTTTAATTCTATTTAAATAGAGAAGAATCCCTCGTTTATGATGAATAACGACCTGGGACGGAAGGATTCGAACCTCCGAGTAACGGGACCAAAACCCGTTGCCTTACCGCTTGGCCACGCCCCATTTTTCTTTTTTTTTCTAAGAAAACCTAAGCCCAATATTGATTATTCGTCAATAACCAACCAAAATAAATATAGGACATGTTGTCCCTAGGATTCAACACATGTAGATATAGAATAAAAAAGATTCATTGATCATTACATAAAATTCAATTAAGATATTGTATGAAAGTAGAATTCCTTATATTCTAAGTATTTTAATTTAACTTGATTGTAGAATGTAAGGAAGTATTTTTGATTGAGGAGAGGTAAAAGAAAAAGAAGAATTTTTTTTATCTTTTATCCACCTTTTTTATTTTTATCTCATAAAAACAACTCAATCAAATCTGATAATTTATTATCATTTCAATTTCATTTTAAAGAACAAGAAAAAAATGTTTGTTATGTTTAATACTTTTAGTTTAATCTGTATCTGTCTTAATTCTAACCTTTATTCGAGTAGTTTTTTCTTCGCCAAATTACCCGAGGCTTATGCCTTTTTCAATCCAATCGTAGACGTTATGCCAGTTATCCCTGTACTCTTTTTTCTCTTAGCCTTTGTTTGGCAAGCTGCCGTAAGTTTTCGATAAAAAATGAATCTCTATTCAATTTATATTCGTGATTTCTTCGATAAAAAAAGATTATATTTTGATTAAAATAATAAATAAGATCGGATAAGCCTGACATTAGGAACCCTCGATTAAAAAAGCTAAATTCTGGTATTTTATATTGTATATTGATATATTGAATTTAATTTTCAATTTGAATAAGGGAGCGATGATTTTTGATCAGCTTATTTCTTCCTTTGTTCTAACCTTCTCTTTCTAAGATCCCATACAATATCTAATTATAGATATGACAATAAATTTTTGTTAACGAAAAAATCCGAATCTTATTACATTAGTATTACATTAGAAAGAAATTTGTGAAAATGAATTTAAAAAACTTACTTTTTTAATCTTTAGAGTGCCATATCAAAATAATGTAAATATATTAATGTATAGCGTGTGTCGTAAAATAGGTGATCTATTTCCTTTTTAAAATAAATGATATTATTTATCTTGGAGATTGTGTAATGCTTACTCTTAAACTCTTCGTTTACACAGTAGTAATATTCTTTGTTTCTCTCTTCATCTTCGGATTCTTATCTAATGATCCGGGGCGTAATCCTGGGCGCGAGGAATAAAAAAAGAGATGAGATTCGTTTTTAGTTTTTCATAGGTAAATCTATCAATAAATGGAATAGATACTAGATAAAGAAAGATAAAAATTTCATAAAAATAAAAGAAAATTAATAATAAAAAATTCTTCAAAATTATAAAAATTCAAGTGATCAGGTGGGTCGGAGAGAGGGGGATTCGAACCCCCGGTGCGAAAAATTCGTACAACGGATTAGCAATCCGACGCTTTAGTCCACTCAGCCACCTCTCCCCATTCAAAAATTAAAGTTTATCGTGTGATGTGACACGTGAAGCCAAGATTGAGAAAAATTTTTATTTTACTTCTTTTTTATTAATTATAAGATTAAGTAATCTAAAAAAAAAAAAGTAATGTAATCATTAATGTAATCATTGTATAATGTAATCATTGTAATATATATATATATATAAGAATATATACTTAGAATATAATATAATAAGAATATATACTTCACTTCTTTCATTTTAAATGAAATTCGAACAATAACAATAGATAAAAATCGAATAACTAAAATATAGAAAAAGTGTAATAAAAACACATAAAAAAATGGATAAAGTGTCAGATATCCACGAATTTGATCAGTAATTAAATTTTTATAATGAGTCGAAACAGATTTCTACATATAGAAAGAATACTTTATTTCTTATTTCTTTGATTTTGTACAAAGGGTTCGTTTACCCGGCCTGGTTAAGTACTGGCCGGGCCAGTACTTCTTTTGTTCCAACGAACAAAACAATTTTTGTTTTTATATTAAATCAAAATTCTTATCGAAACAAGAAGAGATATTTTGATTCCCATTATTAGTTATTAGAAATAGTGTTAGATTCGAATATATGGATTTCTATAGATTATCTTAGAAATTCTCGAAATTATCTATAATCCAGTAAATTATCTTAAATTCTCTATAATCTAGATTACTATATATTAATATTATTAATTTCTATTTAATTTCTATTTCTTAATATTAATTTCTATTTCTTAATATTATTAATATTTATACTATATATATTTATATTCTTATTTATACTATATATATTTATATTCTATATTTTATATATATATTTTATATATATTATTATTATAATTATATATTTATATTATATATATTCTTATTTATACTATATATATTTATATTCTATATTTTATATATATATTTTATATATATTATAATTATATATTTATAATTTATATTATATTATATATTATATATTTATTATTATATATTTATTATATAATAAAATATATTTATTATATATTTTTCGAATATTATAATATATAATATATTTAATATATATTTTTATATTTATTATATTTATTATATATTTTATATTATTTATATTATTATATTATTTATATTATATATAATATATACATTTATAATATATACATTAACATTATTATTATTTATAGATTTTCTATATTTAATATATTTATTATATTTATATTCTAAATAGAAAATTATAAATATAAAAAATATAAAATAGAATCTTATTTTCTTTCAAGCCCGCGTCAGAACAAAATACATGTCAATGCTGGAATTTTCATGATTCTGATGCTATCTTTATCTTGA